CAAAAGAGAAATATACAAAAAAGAGGAGAAAACTCGTATAGAAATAGGGGAAATTTGGGATAGCATTATATTTGCTCAAGTAATAAGAGGTTTTGCATTAGTAATCCAATCAATTCTTAGAAAATATATTATATTACCTTCATTAATAATATCTAAAAATCTTGTTCGTATACTATTATTTCAATTTCCCGAATGGTCCGAAGATTTAAAGGATTGGACTAAAGAAATCCATATTAAATGCACCTATAATGGCGTTCAATTATCAGAAACAGAATTTCCAAAAAACTGGTTAACAGACGGTATTCAGATAAAGATTCTATTTCCTTTTCGTCTGAAACCTTGGCACAGATCTAAGTTACGATTCCCTAATAAAGATCCAATTGGAAAAAAAGAAAAAAATGATTTTTGTTTTTTAACAGTTTGGGGAATGGAAACTGAATTACCTTTTGGTTCTCCCCGACAACAAATTTCATTTTTTGAACCCATTTTTAAAAAATTAAAAAAAATAAAATTAAAATTGCAAAAAAAATGTTTTCTAGTTCTAAGAGTTTTAAAAGAAAGAACAAAATTTTTTATAAATTTTATAAATGTATTAAAAGAAACAAAAAAATGGGTCATCAAAAGCATTCTCTTTCTAAAAAAACTAAAAAAAAGAATCAAAGAACTCTCAAAAAGAAACCAAATTCTAGCATTTGGATTGAAAAAAATAGAAAGATATAAATTGAGTGAACCTAAAAAAAAAAAATATTCGATAATCCATAATCAAATTATTCCTGAATCGTCTATTCAAATTCGATTTATGGATTGTACAACTTACTCATTGACAGAAAAAAAAATGAAAAATATAACTAATAGAACAAACACAATTATAACTGAAATAGAAAAAATGAAAAAAGATAAGCAAATAGGGTTTCTAACTCGAGAGATAAATATTAGCCAGACCAAAATAAGTTATGAAGATAAAAGATTAGAATCACCAAAAAACATTTGGCGAATATTAAAAAGAAAAAATCTTCGATTACTTCGTAAATCACATTTTTTTTTTAAATTTTTGATTGAAAAACTATACATATATATCTTTCTATGTATCATTATTCTATTTAGAATCATTGCAGAGCTTCTTCTTAAATTAAAAAAAAAATTTTTGAATAAATACATTTACAATAATGAAGAAAATCAAGAAAGAATTGATAAAACAAATCAAAGTATAATTAACTTTATTTTGACTATAAAAAAGTCACTTTGTATTATTAATAAAAATTCACATATTTTTGGGGACTTATCTTACTTGTCACAAGCATGTGTATTCTACAAATTCTCACAAATCCAAGTCAGTAACTTATATAAGTTAAGATCTGTCTTTAACTATTACGGAACATCTTTTTTTCTTAAGAATGAAATAAAAGAGTATTTTGTTGGAACGCAAGGAATATTTGATTCCGAATTAAGACAACATAAAAACCTTCGAAATTCTTTAATTAATGAATGGAAAAACTGGCTAAAGGTTCATTATCAATATGATTTATCTCAGATTAGATGGTCTAGATTAATATCACAAAAATGGCGAAATAGAGTCAATCAATATCAATGTCGTATGACTAAAAATAAAGATTTAAACAAATGTGATTCAGATGAAAAAAACCGATTCATTGAATATGAAAAACAAAATTCTTTTGAAATGGATTCATTACTAAAAAAAAACAAAAAATTAAAAAAACAATATCAATATGATCTTTTATCGTATAAATCTATTAATTATGAAGATGAAAAAAACTCATATATTTATGGATTGCCATTACAAGTAAATAAGAACAAAAAAATTTATTATACTTACAATAACAATACGCCTAAACGTAAACTATTTGATATGATAGAAGGTATCCTTATCAAAAATTATCGAGTAGAAAATAATAGTATAGATATAAAAAAAAGTCCGGATAGAAAATCTTTTTATTGGAAAATTCTCAATTTTTGTCTTACAAAGAAGATTGATATTAAGGCTTGCGTTAATATTGATACCATCACTAAGAGGAATCAAAATACTAAGATTAGTGTTAATAATTATCAAATAATCGAAAAATTTGATAAAAAAAAAAAAGGTCTTTTTTATCTCACGATTCATCAAGAAATTCACCCATTCAATCAAAAACAAAAAAAGTCTCTCGCTGATTGGATGAGAATGAATGACGAAATACCAAGTCGCCCCATATCGAATTTTGCATTTTTGTTATTCCCAGAATTTGGGATATTTTATAATACATATAAGATTAAACCCTGGGTCATACCAATCAAATTACTTCTTTTCAATTTTAATGTAAACCAAAATGTTAATAAACATAAAAGCATCACTGAAAATAAAAAAATATCTCTTTTTTTATTTTCCAAAAAAAAAACTCTTAAATTTGAAAATAGAAATCAAGGAGAAAAAGAATTAGTCGAAAAACCATATATTAAATCCGCTCTCTCAAACAAAAAAAAAGATGGTGAACAAAGTTCTCCGGGATCAGACATGAAAAAACGTAGAAAAAAAAAGCAATACAAGACTAACATAGAAGCAGAGCTTGAGTTTTTCTTAAAAAAGTATTTGCGTTTTCAATGGAGATGGAATGATTCTTTAAATCAAAGAATAATCAATAACATCAAAGTATATTGCCTCCTCCTTAGACTGAACAGTCCAAACGAAATTGCTATATCCGCTATTCAAAGAAAAGAAATGAATCCACATATTCTGATGATCCAGAAGGATTTAACTCTTACAGAATTGATAAAAAGAGGAATATTTATTATCGAACCAGTTCGTCTGTTTGTAAAAAATGATGGACAATTTTATATATATCAAACCATAGGTATTTCATTGGTTCATAAGAATAAGCACCAAATTAATCAAAGATACCTAGAAAAAAGTTATGGCTATGCTGACACGAATAAAAAGAATTTTTATGAATCCATTGCAATACATCAAAAAATGACTGGAAATATAGACAAAAATAATTATGATTTTCTTGTTCTTGAAAATATTTTATCCCCGAAGCGTCGTAGAGAATTGAGAATTCAAATCTTTTTGAATTATAGGGATATAAACAGTATCCATAGAAATACAGTATTTTTCAATGGAAATAGGATAAAAAATTGCGTGTTGAATAAAAAAAAAAATCTTGATAACGATAAAAAGAAACTAATTAAATTAAAGTTCTTTCTTTGGTCCAATTATCGATTAGAAGATTTAGCTTGTATGAATCGCTATTGGTTTGATACCAATAATGGTAGTCGTTTTAGTATGACCAGGATTCATATGTATCCGCGATTGCAAATTGATTAATGGTACATTTTTACTATATTCCCTACCATGTCTTCGTATATGAAGACAAAGAAATAAACATACCCATTATCTTACATTTCATTCTGATACACAATACTTACTAATTTAATGAGTCATTGTATTATATTATTAATAATAATTCGATCTAGAAATGAATCAACAAAATCTTCTTATTTATTTGAAGATCTCATTTTTTTTAATTTTTTGTGAATACAGAAATAGATCATACTTTTGTATACGGTATCCGATTCGAATCCAATTCATTTTTTAAATTATATTGATTATTGATTACTAAAGTAAGTAATTTTATTTGATAAAAATAAAAAATTCTTAACGAAATTAAGAGTCTTGTGTATATCAAATTCAAATGAGTGGCATTATTATTACTGATCAATAAATATATCTATAAAAATATCTAAAAAAAAAAGAGAAAGGGACGATTCATTTTTATGATAAAAAATGCATTCATTTCAATTTTTTCGCAAGAAGAAAAAGAAGAAAACAGGGGATCCGTTGAATTCCAAGTATTGAGTTTCACCAATAAAATAAGAAGACTTACTTCACATTTAGAATTGCACAGAAAAGACTATTTATCTCAAAGGGGTCTACGTAAAATTCTGGGAAAACGTCAACGGTTGCTGTCTTATTTGTCAAATAAAAATAGAGTACGTTATAAATACTTAATTAATCAATTGGGTATTCGGGAATCAAAAATTCGTTAATTTGAAAAGTCATTTTGAATTATTTGATTTATTAGATCTTGAATTTTGATGAACTTTTTTTCGTTTTGCGCAATTCATGGAAGAATGAATCGAGGAAAAACTTATGAATATACCAGCTACAAGAAAAGATCTCATGATAGTCAATATGGGCCCCCACCACCCGTCAATGCATGGTGTTCTTCGACTCATCGTTACTCTGGACAGTGAAAATGTTATTGACTGTGAACCAATATTGGGTTATTTACACAGGGGGATGGAAAAAATTGCGGAAAACCGAACAATTATACAATATCTTCCTTATGTAACTCGTTGGGATTATTTAGCTACTATGTTCACAGAAGCAATAACTGTAAATGGACCAGAACAGTTAGGAAATATTCAAATACCTAAAAGAGCCAGTTATATCAGAGTAATTATGTTGGAATTGAGTCGTATAGCTTCTCATCTGTTATGGCTCGGCCCCTTTATGGCAGATATTGGTGCACAAACTCCTTTCTTCTATATTTTCAGAGAAAGAGAATTTATATATGATCTATTCGAAGCTGCCACTGGTATGAGAATGATGCATAATTATTTTCGTATCGGAGGGGTAGCAGCTGATCTACCTCATGGGTGGATAGATAAATGTTTGGATTTCTGCGATTATTTTTTAACAGGAGTTACTGAATATCAAAAACTTATTACACGAAATCCTATTTTTTTAGAACGCGTTGAAGGTGTAGGCATTATTGGTAGAGACGAAGTAATAAATTGGGGTTTATCAGGACCAATGTTGCGAGCTTCCGGAATACAATGGGATCTTCGTAAAGTTGATCATTATGAGTGTTACGACGAATTGGATTGGGAAGTCCAATGGCAAAAAGAAGGGGATTCATTAGCTCGTTATTTAGTCCGAATTGGTGAAATGACAGAATCCATAAAAATTATTCAACAGGCTCTAGAAGGAATTCCGGGGGGGC